AGGTGGAATACCACAAAGAGAAAGTGTACCTAATAAAAAAGTAATTCTTGTAATCGGAATATATTTTGTTAACCCCCCCATAAGAACCATATTTTGACTTTTATCTGGTGAAAATCCAACAATGGATTCCATTGAATGAATAATGGATCCAGATCCTAAAAACAATAAAGCTTTCGAATAAGCATGAGTGATCAAATGGAATAAAGCAGCCCTATAAGAACCTATACCCAGAGCTAACATAATATAACCCAATTGAGACATGGTAGAATAAGCTAAACTTCTTTTAATATCTCTTTGAGCAAGAGCCAAAGTAGCTCCTAATAATACTGTTATTACACCTATTAAGGAAATAAGATTCATTATGTAAGGTATGACTATGAAAAGAGGAAGAAGCCGAGCTACAATAAAAATTCCTGCTGCTACCATAGTAGCAGCATGTATAAGAGCCGAAATGGGAGTGGGTCCTTCCATAGCATCAGGTAACCATATGTGAAGGGGAAATTGTGCAGATTTGGCAACTGCGCCGAGGAATAAAAAAGAAGCACAAAGAGTAATAAATAAAGAATCTACTCCATTATTATGAATTAAATTAGTAACTATTTCGAATAAATCTCGAAATTCGAAACTACCCGTTATCCAATAAAATCCTAAAATTCCTAATAATAAACCAAAATCCCCTATACGATTGGTTACAAAAGCTTTTTGACAAGCACTTGCTGCAACTGGTCGTGTGAACCAAAAACCTATTAATAAATAGGAACACATTCCTACAAGTTCCCAAAAAATATAAATTTGTATCAAATTCGAACTAGTAACTAATCCCAACATAGAAGTATTGAAAAAACTCATATAAGCAAAAAATCTCAAATATCCTTGATCATGAGACATATAATTATCACTATAAATAAGAACCATGATTCCAACAGTAGTAATTAATATTGACATAATAGAAGTAAGCGGATCAATTAAGTGTCCGAACTCGAAAGAAAAATCATTATTGACAGTCCAAGACCATAGATATTGATAGATAAAATTTCCGTTTATTTGCTGAATAGAAAGATTAACAGAAAACACCATAGCTATAGTTAACATCAAAACACTCGGAAAAGCCCACATACGTCGAATCTTTTTTGTTGCTGTAGGAATAAGTAGAAGTCCAAATCCTATTAACATAGTAATAGGAAATGGAAGAAAAGGTATTATCCATGCATATTTATATGTATGTTCCATAAAAAACACAAATTTTCGTTTTTTTTTTTTTCTTATAATTGTTTCCGATTCACCAATTTTTATTGCTTTTGAAGAAAAAAAAAAAAAAAAAAGATATGAAACCTTAATTATTCTTATTTTACATTTTTATTACTTTTTTCAGATAGTTCGAAAATTTGAAAAAGTTTTCATTTGTTGCTTAAATGCTTTGTCCAAACAGCTCGATATAGAGTAATTTTTTAGTTATTAATTTTTGAACTAAAATATTAATTTTTGAAGTAGAATTTTAATAATTACCTAATTTCTATTTTTTTTTTTTATAATTACCTAATTTCTATTTTTTGTGGAATTGATTGATTGGATTGAAATCCAATAAGATAAGAAAATATCAGAAATCTTATAAAACTCCTTACTTCTTATATTCTAGAACTTAATAAAAAAAAAACGTAAAATGAAAGTTCCTTTTCTTAGCTAACGGAATGTCTTGTTTAACATATTAACTACTAGAAAATTCCTTTTACAATTTTGCTTTCTTTTCTTCTATTTTTTCCTAGTTTATTATATATGTAACACACATGTATATATATAAAATATATTTATTATATAAAAAATATATTTGTATTGTTTATATAAAAATTTATATAAAAAAAAGGATTATCGACGAAATTAAATATAATATAAAAAATGACTAAAACTAAAAAAAACGATCCATATTGATCAATACATGTCTTTCACATACAACAATAAAAAGGAAGAACTCTTTTTTTTATGGCAGTTCCAAAAAAACGTACTTCTATATCAAAAAAACGTATTCGTAGAAATATTTGGAAGAAAAAGGGAAATTTAGTTGCAATAAAAGCCTTTTCCTTAGCAAAGTCAGTTTCTACGGGAAATTCAAAAAGTTTTTTTGTGCGGCAAACAAATAAGAAAATCTTGGAATAATTTGAATTCCGTGATTTTGATTTAAAGAACTTTTTTATATATAGAATATGAAAAATTTTCATTAACTTATGTATTTATTGACCTCCTCAAGATTAGTTAGAACTAGCTGCTATTTTATGTCGAATACTAACTTATCTGTCTGCTAGTTTGGTTCTAAGTATTATTTTATTTCTTTTCCCAGTAGAAAAATTTTTTTCCATTAGGAAAAGAAATAAAATGCAATTCTGATGAATATTAAAACTGTTTTGTTTTATTATATGTCTATCTCAAGATCAAATAAAATAGGTTTTGTTTACTAAATATTATCCTATATTTAAATTATGTACATAACAAACAACAAAAGTATATTATATATATTATATAATATTAGAATAATATATAATTAGAATATATAATTAGAATAATTAATTAAATTACACCAAGTACATTAAAAAGTAGACTAAAAACAAGATTTTTAGAAAAAGTTTCATTTATAATTTAATTTATTAAATTTAGTAATTTTTATATGTATAAAATCCTATTTATTTCGTTTATATTTATTTTTGATAAAAAAGATCTTTCTATGCAAAGAATACTTTATTTAAAAAAAGAATACTTTATTTTAAACAAAAGAGTTTAAAAGAACCCTTATTCATTCATTCTAATGTTTCCTAAAGTATAACTATATCGAATTCTAGAATCTACATCTAGACGATTCAACATGAATTGACTATTATTATTTCAAGTAAGCCGCTATGGTGAAATTGGTAGACACGCTGCTCTTAGGAAGCAGTGCTAGAGCATCTCGGTTCGAGTCCGAGTGGCGGCATACTCTAAAAGAGATAGAATGGATCTTATAATGTATTTAATTCCCGATTTCAATTCTGTAATGAGACCCTTTTTATGTATGATATTTGCAACTTTAGAACATATATTAACTCATCTCTCTTTTTCGATCGTTTCAATTGTGATGGCGATTCATTTGATGATTCTATTAGTTCACGAAATCATCGGATTACGCCATTCGTCGGAAAAAGGAATGTTAGCTGCTTTTTTTTCTCTAACAGGATTATTAGTTATTCGTTGGATTTCTTCGAGACATTTTCCATTAAGTAATTTATACGAGTCATTGATCTTCCTTTCGTGGAGTTTTTCCATTATTCATATGGTTTCCAAGCTATGGAATCATACAAATGATTTAAGCACAATAACCGCGCCAAGTGCCATTTTTACTCAAGGTTTTGCTACATCTGGTCTTTCGAGTAAAATGCATCAATCAGCAATATTAGTACCTGCTCTACAATCTCAGTGGTTAATGATGCATGTAAGTATGATGTTATTGAGCTATGCGGCTCTTTTATGTGGTTCGTTATTATCAGTCGCTTTTTTAGTCATTACATTTCGAAAAAACATCGATATTTTTTTTAGAAGCAAAAATTTCTTAATATTAATTAAGTCATTTTTCTTTGGGAAGATCGAATACTTGAACGAAAAAAGACGTGCTTTTAACAACACTTCTTTTCTTTCATTTCAAAATTATTATAAATATCAATTAATTCAGCGTTTGGATTATTGGAGTTATCGTGTTATTAGTTTAGGGTTTACCTTTTTAACCATAGGTATTCTTTCTGGAGCAGTATGGGCTAACGAAGCATGGGGGTCTTATTGGAATTGGGACCCCAAGGAAACTTGGGCATTTATTACTTGGACCATATTCGCGATTTATTCACATACTAGAACAAATCAAAGTTTGCACGGTACGAATTCGGCACTTGTAGCTTCTATAGGATTTCTTATAATTTGGATATGCTATTTTGGGATCAATCTATTAGGAATAGGTCTACATAGTTATGGTTCATTCACATAAAATCTAATTGAATTGTAGAAATTACATGCGAAATAAGTAATACGTATATAACGAAAATTTGTGCGAGTTTTTAAGAACTGTTTGAATTAAGATTCAAACGGTTCTCAAAAACTTGGTATACATCTTTCTAATTCACTTTATTATTTTTTTTTTTTCATTGTACAGTGATTAAAAAATCTTAAAATTGCAAATTATAAGACTTTCTATCTCATTAAGCAAAAAAACTATCTATGAAAATAATTAGATAGGATAACTTGTATCTTGTCAACTGATAAAGAAAGAACGAAATCAGGATAAATACCAATTCCTATTACGGGTAAAAGGATACAGATCGAAACAAATAGTTCTCGTGGTCCAGAATCCACGAAATTTGAGTTTGGAACATTGAAAAAATTGTATCCATAGAACATCTGACGTAACATAGATAACAAATAAATAGGAGTTAATATCATTCCAATTGCCATTACAAGGGTAATTAATATTTTTGGCATTAAAAGATATTTTGGACTGGTAATTAGTCCAAAAAATACTACTAATTCCGCAACAAAACCACTCATTCCAGGCAATGCAAGAGAAGCCATCGAGAAACCACTAAACATGGTAAATATTTTTGGCATTGGAATGGATATTCCCCCCATTTCGTCGAGATAAACAAGACGTATTCTATCACAACTCATTCCTACCAAGAAAAAAAGTGCAGCACCAATAAATCCATGAGAGAGTATTTGTAAAACGGCTCCGTTGAGTCCCATGTCGGTTATAGAACCAATTCCTATAATTGTGAAACCCATGTGCGATACAGAAGAATAGGCTATTCTTTTTTTTTGATTGCGTTGACCAAGCGAGGTTGAAGCTGCATAAATTATTTGGATTGCCCCCACTATCACCAACCAGGGAGAAAATAGAGAGTGAGCATGTGGTAATAATTCCATATTGATACGAATCAATCCATATGCTCCCATTTTTAATAAGATTCCCGCTAGAAGCATACATGTACTGTAATGTGCTTCTCCATGGGTATCTGGTAACCATGTATGTAGGGGTATAATTGGTGATTTGACAGCATAAGCAATAAGGAAGCCCAAATAGAATATTATTTCTAATGTCACAGGATATGACTGATTAGCTAATCTGTCAAAATCCAATGTCGGTTCATTGGAACCATATAAACCCATACTTAGAACTCCTATTAAGAGAAAAATAGAACCCCCCGCAGTGTACAAAATAAACTTTGTAGCCGAGTACAAACGTTTCTTTCCCCCCCACATAGATAAAAGTAAGTAAACAGGAATTAATTCTAACTCCCACATGATAAAAAAAAGTAAAAGATCTCTAGAAGAAAATAATCCTATTTGACCACTGTACATTGCTAACATCAGGAAATAGAACAATCGCGAATTTCGAGTAACAGGCCAAGCTGCTAAAGTAGCTAAAGTAGTGATAAATCCTGTTAGTAAAATAGGTCCTATGGAAAGTCCGTCGATCCCCAGTCTCCAGTGAAAATTGAAAACATTTATCCATTTAGCATCCTCTTCTAATTGAATTAATGGATCGTCCAATTGGAAATGATAACAGAACACATAGGTTGTTATAAGAAGTTCTAATAAACAAATACATATAGTATACCACCTAAATACCTTATTCCCTCTATGAGGGAGAAAGAAAAGTGAGGAACCCGCGAATATTGGCAAAACTACAAGTATTGTTAACCAAGGGAAATAACTCATGATAAAGACAAGATACGTTTTGACCAAAAAGCCCGTGCTCAAAAGAATATATTTTCTTGAGCACGGGCTTTTGTCGGTAAAAAGGAATCAAATGATTCAAGTGGAATTTATTATAACGTATCAATAAGATAGACCCATGCTGCGAGTTGTTTCATGCCATAAATAAACACGGACACTCAAAAAATCTGTTGGACAGGCGGATTCACATCTTTTACAACCTACACAATCTTCGGTTCTTGGCGCGGAAGCAATTTGCTTAGCTTTACATCCGTCCCAAGGTATCATTTCCAATACATCTGTGGGGCAGGCTCGTACACATTGAGTGCACCCTATACATGTATCATAAATTTTTACTGAATGTGACATTGGGTCTATAAATTCCAGTTTTAAACATAAAAAATTTTCGATCTGGTAAAGTAAAAAAAAAAATGATAAATTATATAATTATATATTTATTATATATTTATATTTTATTTATATATAGAAACCAGATGAATCAATGATTTATCAAAAAAAAATCTTAAGAATCAAAATTTTTATAAATCTGTTCATGAGAAGGGACCAAGAGACTTTGATTTATCTTTCAACAACCATGATCATATGAGTCACATGAATCACACGTGCAACTTCACGTTGACTAATGGATCGTCAATATTTCAATATATGTATAGTAATATATTGAAATATTACTATACATATTTTAGTATTATTTGTAAATAAATAAAATATAATATATAAAAAACACTGAAATTATATGTATATAGAAAATTTTTTCTACAATTAATTTCTATATATATTATATATTTATATGTATTTATATTATAGTTATGGCTAATTTTTCAACAAACTCGATTGATTAATACGAGTTGATTTTCTGTTACGATAGATCGACGAAACAATAGCTAGTCCAATAGCAGCTTCCGCCGCTGCAATGGCTATAATAAAGATTGAGAAAATCTCTCCTTTTAATTGGCGACTATCAAATATATCAGAAAATAGTACGAGATTAATATTAACCGAATTTAGTATAAGTTCAAGACACATAAGTGCTCTAACCATGTTTCGACTTGTGATCAATCCATAGATACCGATTGAAAATAAATAGACACTCAAAAAAAGTACATGTTCGAACATCATTGACTAACTCCTGATCAACCTCGATTCGTTTCAATATGAACAAAAATTCAACCAAGTTGATTGACTAGAATCGAGCGATTACAAAAAAAGGGAATATTGACAGTAGATTAAACTAAAAATTTTTTTAATTCTAACTAAACTATTTATTATTGACGAGCCATAGTAATTGCGCCTATCAAAGAAACTAAAAGAATTATAGAAATGAGTTCAAACGGAAGATAAAAATCTGTTGATAAATGAATTCCAATTTGTTGAACGTTGTTTATAAAGTCTTGCTCTATAATCTGATTTGATCTTGTAGTCCAAATAATTCCGTACCATGACGTATCTGCGATAGTAGTAATTAGTGAAAAAAGAATACTTATACAAACCAGTGAAGTAACTCCATCTCCAATAGTCCAAAGATAGGAGTCGTTGGAATATTCTGAACCATTCACGAACATAACAGCAAATATGATTAAGACATTTATGGCTCCCACATAAATAAGAAGCTGGGCGGCAGCTACAAAAAAGGAGTTTGATAAAATATAGAATAAGGATATACAAACAAGAACCGATCCCAACGAAAAGGCGGAATAAATTGGATTAGTAAATAATACTACTCCTAGACCTCCTAATATAAGAAATGCTCCCAGAAATACTACAAGTATATCATGTATTGGTCCAGGTAAATCCATTATGTATAAGAAAAAATAAGTCAAAATGTTTCATGCCCTTACTAAAATAGTCCAGGAAAGAGAGGGGTGTTCCCCTTATTTTTTTTCTTATATATGATGAGTTTTTAATGCAATTAAATCTTAATATGGATGGATTACTGTGGATATAGATAAAGTTATTAAAATTATTGGCCAATCTTTTCTTTTTTCTTTTAGAGATTGTAATTTTTTAATATTTTAAAATAATTAAGAAAACACATATTCGCAGTTTAAATCAAAGAGTGATTCTCAATAATCAATAGTTAATAAGATAAGTTTATTAGTTTCTGATAAAAAAAAGAAGACTTGTTTCTGTTTATCTTTATATAAAAAAATATTAGTAATCAGTAATCGTTCTTGAATCAAGGGGTTTATCTTTATCCATTTTGATTTGACTGGAATTCATAACTGTTTGAATTGTGTAATCTCCAATTACTGACATTGGTAACCGACCTAATGCAATTTGATTATAATTTAATTCGTGACGATCATAAGTTGAAAGTTCATATTCTTCAGTCATCGATAAACAGTTTGTTGGACAATACTCGACACAATTACCACAAAATATGCAGACTCCAAAATCAATACTATAATTAAGCAATTGTTTCTTTTTAATCTCTCTTTTAAACCTCCAATCAACAACGGGTAGATCTATGGGACATACACGAACACATACCTCACAAGCAATACATTTATCAAATTCAAAGTGAATTCGACCGCGGAAACGTTCTGATGTGATCGATTTTTCATAAGGATATTGAATAGTTACAGGTAAACGATTTGTATGGGATAGGGTAATTATGAAACTTTGACCAATGTACCTTGCAGCCCGTATTGTTTGTTGACCATAATTTATGAACCCGGTCACCATAGGGAACATATTGTGGATCTCCGTGAATAATTTGATGTTTCTTTCTCTTGTTTAAGATCGGTTATGAATGGAGAATATCGTTATCTTATTCTATTTTTTATAGGTAAATAAGTTGGGAAGAAGTTGTCAATAATAGATTACCCAGAGAAATAGGTAAAAGAAATTTCCATCCAAAATTTAAAAGTTGGTCCATTCTCAGTCTAGGTAAAGTCCATCTTGCTGTGATAGGAATGAACAAAAACAAATAAGCTTTAGCTAATGTAATAAATATACCAATTGTTATTCCAAAAAGTCCTGTCATTTTATTTATTCCGAAAAGTGCAGGAATAGATATATACGGAATAGGAAAATTCCACCCGCCTAAGTAAAGAACTGTTATAAATAATGAAGAAACTAATAAATTTAGGTAAGAAGCAAGGTAAAATAGAGCGTATTTAATACCCGAATATTCTGTTTGATAACCTGCTACTAATTCCTCCTCTGCTTCTGGTAAATCAAAAGGTAATCTCTCACATTCCGCTAGAGAAGAAATTAGAAAAACAACAAACCCTATAGGCTGACGCCACAGATTCCACCCCCAAAAACCATATTTTGACTGTGACTCAACTATATCAACTGTACTTGAACTGTTAGATAATCATAGTTGATAATAACATTACTGTTCATATCGCTATTTCAAAACCGTACATGAGACCTCAGCTTCATACGGCTCCTCTATGGTCACAAATAAATGTAAGTACTTGTTCGGTATTATTGTAATTGTGAGATTCTAATTCTAAATAGAATAATACCGGGAAGTCCAAAATTAGACCAACGAAATTCCGTCTGCTAGAATAAAAAAGCGCTTCCGAATTGATCTTTTCCATTAAAATTTCAATTTCTCTTTATTCGGTAATAACTTAATCCTTAAATAAAATACTCGTATATCGTTATATCAATAAATGAGGTTTTATCAATAACTCTAAAGAAAGAATTTATAGTTAGAAAGAATTGATCATTAATTCCAAATTTATGATTAAAAATTCCATGTATGTGTATAGATATGAATATTGAATGGAGAAAAGAAATAAGAAATAAATATCCTGTATCGTATTTTTTTGTTTCGTTTTTCCCATTCAATATTTTGCATTCTATTTCTTTTGCTCCTGTCCTATTCTTCTTTCTCAGAGGAGAGGAGGTACTCTGAAAAAAAAAAATAAAGGATTAATTCGTTTTTTATAGTCATTTCTTTAATCAGTGAATAGGAGCATACTCGAGATCGGAATCGTGGAGAAGTACTACTTGGTCATTTCTACCAACTTAAAGTCCTCATTATGATTCGTTTTATCCAAAGTTTTATGCAAAAAGACCCTTTTTATATCTTAAATTATCTCCATTACTAATCTTTTGTGTACCTTGGTGTTCCTAACTGTCCACTGATTTTTGATTGATCCCCAGTATGGTAATAAATACAAGACAGTAGTAGAAACCCCATACGGTTGATCTTTTGTACCCGCTTCAAGATATGATAATTGGTCAAAGAATCTTAACCTTGGGGTAAACAGTTTATACTGCTTATGTTTATATTCTCGTACATAGGGAATGAGATTTAATCCTCTTACTGCAAATTTCTAAGCAGTTTGCTTTTACTCATCTAACTATCTAGCTTAATTCATCAACCCTAATGATAAATAAAAAAAGAAAATATCCATTGAATATATTCAATTTCTTTATTCTATTTCTAGTTCTAGAAAATTTCTAGAAAAGAGGGAAAATAATAATGTTCTGCCGAATCACACGTAGAGATATTGATAACACACATAGAGTTAATGGTATTTCATAACTGATAGATTGAGCAGCAGCCCGTAGACCACCTGAAAAAGAATATTTATTATTCGACCCATATCCTGACATAAGAAGTCCAATAGGGGCAATACTTGAAATGGAGATCCATAAAAAAACACCTATACTAAGATCGGCCAAAACAAGGTGATATCCAAAAGGAATTACTAAATAACTTAGTAGAACAGATATGACCGCTATAGACGGTCCCGCGCTGAACAAACGAATATCTCCTCTAGATGGGAGGAGATCTTCTTTAAAAAATAATTTGGTTCCGTCTGCTATAGCTTGAAGAATTCCCAATGGACCGGCGTATTCAGGCCCAATGCGTTGTTGTATTGCTGCAGATATTTCTCTTTCTAACCACACAATTACTAGTACCCCTATTGTTATTCCCAATATAAGGGTGAAAATAAGAACAAAGATCCATATGAGTCCATAGACTTCTTTTAAAGATTCCGATCTAGAAAAAGAATTGATAGCTTGGATTTCCACTTTTGTCATATCAATTATCATTTCAACGATCAACTTCTCCCATAATGATATCTATACTACCTAATATCGTCATGATATCTGCCAATTTCATTCTTTTAACTAGTTGAGGGAGAATTTGCAAATTGATAAAACCGGGTGAACGAATTTTCCATCTCCAAGGGAAAACACTACTATCTCCTATCAAATAAATTCCTAATTCTCCTTTTGGGGCTTCTACTCTCACATAAAGTTCTTGCTTCGACAATTCAAAATTGGGTGAAAGTTTTTTAGAAAGAAATCTATATTCAAAATTATTCCATTCGGAATTTTTTGCTTTATCAAAACGTCGGACTTCTAAATTCTCATAAGGTCCTCCAGGAATTCCTTCTAGAGCCTGTTGAATAATTTTTATAGATTCCTTCATTTCACCGATTCGTACTAAATAACGAGCTAGTGAATCTCCTTCTTTTTGCCATTGGACTTCCCAATCAAATTTATTGTAACACTCATAACTATCAACTTTACGAAGATCCCATTGGATTCCAGAAGCCCGTAACATTGGGCCTGATAAACCCCAATTTATTGCCTCCTCTCCACCAATAATGCCCACTCCTTCAACGCGTTCCAAAAAAATGGGATTCCGCGTAATAAGTTTTTGATATTCAACAATTCCTGTTAAAGAATAATCGCAAAAATCCAAACATTTCTCTATCCAGCCATAAGGTAAATCGGTAGCAACTCCCCCAATACGGAAATAATTATGCATCATTCGCATACCTGTAGCGGCTTCGAATAGATCATATAACAATTCCCTTTCTCTGAAAATATAGAAAAAGGGAGTCTGTGCACCGATATCTGCCAGAAAAGGTCCAAGCCATAATAAATGAGAAGCTATACGACTCAGTTCTAGCATAATTATTCTAATGTAACTAGCTCTTTTAGGTACTTGAACGCTTTCTAATCGTTCTGGTGCATTTACTGTTATTGCTTCTGTGAACATAGTGGCTAAATAATCCCACCGTGTTACATAGGGCAAATATTGTATAATTGTTCGATTTTCCGCTATTTTTTCCATCCCTCTATGTAAATAACCCAATATAGGTTCACAATCAATAACATCTTCACCATCGAGAGTAACAATTAGTCGAAGAACACCATGCATTGATGGGTGGTGAGGACCCATATTAACTATCATGAGATCCTTTCTTGTAGCTGATACAGTCATAACTTTTCTTCCTTAATTCAATTCATTATTCCATGAATTTAGCAAAATGAAGTTCATCAAAATGAAAATCTAATAACTAAAGAAAAAATTAAAACCAATCTCAAACTTCAAATTAACGAGTTTTTGACTCCCGAATACCCAACTGGTTAATCAATTTCTTATAACGTACTCGATTTTTCTTTGACAAATAATCCAACAGCCGTTGACGTTTTCCCAGAATTTTTCGTAGACCCCTTTGTGATAAAAAATCTTTTTTATGTAATTTTAAATGTGAAGTAAGTTTCTGTATTTTATCAGTGAAACTAAATACTTGAAATTCAACAGATCCACAGTTTTTTTCTTTTTCTTGTCGAATAGCTGAGATGAATGCATTTTTGACCATAAAAACAAAATTTTCTATTTTTTTCTTTTACGCGAATTTTACCGATCAGGAAAAATAAAAATTTTTATTATACTTGTTATTTCCAGTTATTTGAATCTAGTACAAAAAACTTTTTAATTTCGTAATTCTGCATATAGAATTTTTTCTATCCAAATTTAATTTTCAATTTGATTTGGATAGAAAGGAACGATCCATTTTTTTTATTCAAGATTTTCCTATTCAGGAAAGAAAATGTTTTTTCGATAAATAAAAATAGATATAAGATATAAAGGAAATATACTATGTTATATTTATATTTATTATATACTATTAATATAATATTATTAAAGAATTTAAAGAATTCTGAATCGTGGATACATATGTATTCTTGATATACTGAAATTACTGCCATTATTGGTATCAAACCAATAACGATTCATACAAGCTAAATCTTCTAATCGATAATTGGGCCAGAGAAAAGATTTTAATTTAAAGAATTTCTTTGTATCTGTATTAAGATGTTTTTCCTTGTTCAAAAATTGTCCACAGTTGTTTATGGTGTTTTGATTACAAAATATTGGATTTCTACCCATAATATTCCAATTCTGAGAATTAAAACAAATGAAAATTCTCAATTCTCTACGACGTCTGGGGGATAGAATATTTTCGGGAACAAGGAAATCATAATAATTTTTGTTTTTAGTCACAAGTGTATTGCTGTGTTGTGCAACAGATTCATGAATTTTTTTTTTATCGACATATTCTTTTTTTATTATGTATTTTCCATCAGTTTGGCGTTTATTCTTATCAACCAATGAAATACCTATGGTTTGATATATAATATCTTTTCCATCCCTTTTCATAGATAGACGAATTGGTTCGACAATAAATATGCCTCTTTTTACCAATTCTGTAAGAGTTAGATCTTTCTGAATCAACATTACATCTAAATGCATCTCTCCTCTTTGAATTGAAGATATAGCTATTTCCTTTGGATCTATCAGTCTAAGTAGAAGACAATATACCTTTATATTATTGATCATTCTTTGATTCAAGGGATCATCCCATCTTAATTGAAAAAGAAAATATTTTCTCAAGAAGAAATTGAGTTCTGCTTCTTTCTTGCTCTTAGATTGTTTTTTTTTTCTACCTTTTTTAATGTCTGCTCCTGTATAATCTGTCTCAATATCTTTTTCATTTTGTTTTCGTAAATCTGATACAAAATTTCCTTGACCTTGTTGTTCATTTTTTTTTTTTTTTACATTGATCTTTTGACTTTTACTAATATTTTCATAGAAATGAAAATTTAAAATAAGTAATTTGGTAGGTATGATCCACGGTTTAATTTTATACGCATTAAAAAGTAGTACAAATTCTGGGAAAAACCAAGGTTCCAGATTTGATATGGTACGATAGAATTTTTCTTGATTCATTCCCATCCAATCAAAAAAGGAATTTTTTTTTAATTTTTGATAATTTAGATTTTTAGTATTTTTTTGAATCTTGGTGTTGATATGCGTATTGGCCCGGGTCTCAATATCAAGATTATTTCTAATACAGAAATGGGGAATTTTATAATCAAAAAATGGTCTATCCATATTTTTGTCCGTATCAATGAGAAATCTTTTTTCTAAATAATTATTAATAACTATCCTTATCAATCCATAAAATGGTTCGGGTTTCAGTATATTGAAATTGGATGAATTTTTTTTGTTTTCTACTTCTTGTAATTGTAACGTTGACCCATAAATATATGAGTTTTTATTATCCTCAAAATTTATATATTTATATGAAAAAATATCATATCCATAATGTTTTTTCAATTTGTCTTTTTGACTCTTATATAAATCCGATTTCGTTGAGTCTTTTTTTTGAATTATACGACATTGGTTGGCCCTATTTTGCCATTTTTTTTGTACTAAATAAGACCACTTAGTCTGAGATAAATTGTATTGATAATGACCCCTTAACCACATTTTCCATTTATTCAGTCTATACTTATGCATTTTCTTATGCTTTGGTTTGGAACCAAATATTCCTTGTGTTGTACAATAATTCTTTATTATATCTGTAAGAAAAGGATAGGTGTTATGATATTGAAGTACAGATTTCAAAGGATATTTGTTAAGTAATTGATTTTGCGAGAATTTGTAAAATACATATGCTTGAGACAAATGAGACAAAGAAGATAAGTCCCAATAAATATTAGAATTTTTATTGCTAATACTAAAATGAGTGTTATAAAAAATATTATAAAACGACTTTTTTATAGTCGAAATAAAGTTCATTGCATTTTGATTTGTCTTTTCAATTCTTTCTTGATTTGTTTTATCATTATAAATGTATTTAGTTAAATTTTTGTTTGTTGATTTAAAAATTGGAATCTTAATGATACATAGTAATAGATTCATGTATATTTTTTCAATGAAGGATTTTATAAAATAATGCGATTTACGTATTAATCGGATATTTTTTCTTTTAAATATTTGCCAAATATCCTTCTGTAAGTCCGATCTTTTATCATCATAAGTTAGAACCACTTTTTTCTTGTCTTTTGTGATTCCTTTTATTTGACTCTTAATTGTGATTGTCTTATTAGCAAGATCTTTCATTTTTGTTTCGATAAGTGAATAATTTGCATTTCCACAATTTAGGGATTGAATTGCAATGGTCGATTCGCGAAGAATCTTATTATTTATATTAGAATCTCTTCCATTTTCATTCGGTTCATATACTTTAACCTTACTCGATTTTAATTTTAATATGGGTTTTACTTTTTCAAGTTCTTTCATTATTAGGTCCATAAATAGAATTGTTTTGATGACCCATCTTGTTTTTTTTTTTGAAACTTTTAGAACCCCATTTCCTCTTTCTTTGAAAACTCTTATAACTTGGAAAATTTGCTTTTTCGCTTTTATCGTTTTTTTTTCGAGTTCTTTAAAAATGGGTTCAAAGAAAGAAGGTCGTTTTCGGGGAGACCCAAAAGGTAGCTCTGCTTCTCTTCCCCAAACTGTTAAAAAACAAAAGTTATCTTTTTTCTCTTTTTTTCGCCTTTGCAGATCTCCATGATTAAATCGTACCTTAGATCTTTGCCAAGGTTTCAGACAAAAAGGAAATAGAATCTTTATTTGAATACCATCTCTTAACCAATTTTGGGGAAATTCCGTTTCTGATAATTGAACACCATTATAAGTACATTTAACATGCATTTCTCCAGTCCATTCCTTCCAATCCTCGTACCATTCGGGGAATTGAAACAATAACATACGACTAATATTTTTAGCTATTATCAATATGGGAAATAGAAAATATTTTCTAAAAAAAGATTGGGTTACTAATATTAAACCTCTTATTGCTTGAGTAAATAGAAAGCTCTCCCAAGCCTCCGATATTGCTATTCGTTCATTTTCCTCTTCTTTCTCTTTGTTTGTTTTCTCGTTTTCTTTTGTATGTTCTTGCTCAAAACAATAAATTTGAGATTCTGAGGTTCTCCCTAACCAATTCCTAATTTTAGATATATAAAAAAACGAAAAAAAAAATGTTTTGTCTATTCGATCCAAAAAAAGTGGAGAATGCACATTTGCTTGAAATATTTTCCAGATAATTGTTTTACGTCTTTGAGCACGCATAGATCCTTTGATTATACCACGGCGAAAATCCGATTGTTGTGAGTAACGTATCAAAGCCACCTCGTCTTCTTCATCACTAGTATTATTAGTAGTATTATTAGTAGCACTTGAATTAGTGCTCTGATCGTTATCAGTATAAATTATTATGCGTTTCCCTTTTCTTGACCGAATTTGAGGATCTTCCGTCGATTCTTCTTCATCTTCTTCTTCCAAATCATCTGTTAATTTGTATGACCATCTAGAGACCTTTTTACTAATTTCTTCCATTCCAATAGAATTTTTTCTAATTTTTATTAGATCATTTGGATCAGTTGTAATTACATCGAAAAAAAAATGAAAAGATTTTTCTTGACTTTCTGAATCTATTCCTTGCGCACGTTCAAAATAAAATTTTGAAATTGAGGTTAAGGAATTCTCAATAGGATTCGATAAAAATGCCTCATCAGAATAAAATCTATTCTTTTTATGTTCAAATGTTTGAGAATGAAATAGACCATGAATTTTATTTATCCACAATATTTCTAAAGAATCCGCTCTTGAAGTTATTAAATCCGTTATGATTTCATGTGAATCTACATTTTTTATTGTTCCGCGATAAGGTCCATTTAAAAAGGGATCATATATTTGGGGTAAATATTCTTGTTCATGCTCATCATCACAGAATCTGGTTCTTTTTTCGAGTATATTTAAAGCAAAAGATCCTTTCTCTTTTTCTAAAATTTGGATTCTAGTTATAAATTCGTTCCTTAAGTTGTATTTTTTTTGTTCGTTGTTATAAATCCAATAATTATATAGGTCTTCGTGGTATAGTTTTTCTGTCGTGTACAAAGAAATTTTGCGCTCCATCATTTCTGAAAAAGTTGATAAACTAGGCGGATATGTAAAAGAGATTATTTGTTTTCCTTTATTTGGGCATATATAAAAAAAATATTGTGCCATTTCATTTCGTATAGCATTTTCAAACCTATCATTTTTCAAATATCTCAATGGGCGGTTCCATCGTTTATAATCGAAAAGAAAAGTTACAATAGGTTTTTCAAACCAAAAATAAGTTTTCTCTTCTTTAAGTTTTCCCAATTCCCAATTATCTTGATGGATATCAAGATAAGAATCTTCGTAAACCGGGCTATCTTTGTCTTCTTTAGTGGATCCCTCTTGTTTCTGTTTCGTCTTCTTCGTTTCGTAAGTTGTTTCTACATCGCTTTCTTCCGTTTCTGAGGTTTCTTTCAGTTTCTTAGTACCAATAGGCGATGGCATTCTGCCTAAATAGTAGACACAGGTGATAAATAAGAGAATACTAAAGATTCTAGCCATAGAATTTCTCAATTCTGACACAAGGTACTTATTAGATCGAATCGAATGATTTTGCCGTATCCAGAATAATACCAATCCAACCCATTTCATGAATAAAATGTGACCAATTAACCAACCAACAAAACTACTTGTTACAAATAACATCTTGTTGTTGCATCGAAACATATAAATGTTGACTAATCTGGCTAACGTTGAACTTGGTAAAATGAAATGGTTGAATAATTGAAAAATGAGATTATTCAGGAATAC